CGATATAGTCATGATTCAATGGGTCAGGTCCACTTACTTTTTCTTTTTTTTTTTTTGTTGATTTCTTATCTTGATTTGACGATGAATTTTTGGAATAATAAAAAAGTGGGAATATTTATTAATTCATAATTGGGATTGGGGAGATAGAATATCTATGTCCCCGAACCAATAATCTTGAAGAATGAACCGTGATAGAGCTTGTAGTGACATAGTCATCCTCTCAAATAGTGGGATGACTTATCATTATAATGAACAAATGCTCAACTTTTTAATGATACTACTATAGTATACCTTATAACTTATTATATTTAAATAATTGACTCATTTTTTTAGAATAATAACTTATTATGTTATGCAGATGTTTACTTTTTTTATTACAAATATCAACAATATTCCTATTCTCTACTACAAAACTACAAAATAAATACAAAACTACAAAATAAAGACTCAGACTGGAGTTTTGTGGAAAAAGCCCCTTATCGGATTTGAACCGATGACTTACGCCTTACCATGGCGTTACTCTACCGCTGAGTTAAAGGGGCCCTTTTGAATCAATTCCTGAGTGAGACACTAGCCACTATGAATTTACTGCATGTACCTATGTATATAATATATGGAGAGATATATATGTATATGTTTCCATAGTGTTTCATTCAGAAACAATAATTTTTTTTAGGAAGTCCGGGATAAAACCTAATTACTTTGCTTTATTTTTTATTAACCCTCATCGGAACGAGATTCAATTGATTGATACAAAATTCGACTATAGACCCAAGATATTTTATATTTTATCGAATCATGTGATGAATAGATTGAACTCATACCCGGAACCAAACTATATAGAAACTTTCTAGCGTTTCTTAATTTTCTGTCTTAGTCTGAGATCGAGATAGGCATATGTTATCTTAACAATGCCTGACTCGATGAGTGAAAGTTGAATTGAAAAATGAAGTTTAATCTTTTTTTTTTTTTTTGCCGGACAAATCACTCCCTGAAGGGATCCTATACTTCATTAATTCTATATAATTATAGGGAATGGTTTGTGAACCCTGAGTGAAAAATAAAAAAAAAATTATAGGAATCCTGAAAGGTGGAAAGCTTCCTTGGGCTTATTCACACCATTACATTATATTGACAATTACAAAAAACTGTTCATACTATGAGCATAGTATGGTGGCGATCGGGCAGGTATGCCCCCATCGTCTAGTGGTCAGGACGTCTCTCTTTCAAGGAGATTGCGGGGATTCAAATTCCCCTGGGGGTAGGGTACTACAAAAGGGAGTTGCTCATGGATTATCAATAAGTCTAGAATTGATTCTTCCTGGGTCGATGCCCGAGTGGTTAATGGGGACGGACTGTAAATTCGTTGGCAATATGTCTACGCTGGTTCAAATCCAGCTCGGCCCAAAAATTTGCCGATCCATCATGAGATGATATACAATTTTTTCTACAGAAATGTCCGATACGGAGGAATAAAGAAAAGAATCCATTTCATTTTTCTATCCCCTATTTAATTTAGTTTTAAAGGTTCCCACATATTATGATTCTGATCTTTTTTATGATCTAGATTCATATTATGATCTGTAAAAAAAAAATAGCTTTTTTCAATTGATTTTATACGATTTTACAATAGAATTACTAGCAATCTGTGTCGTTCGCGCTAAAGTCCATATTCGTGTGGATAGGAATATATCACTCGTTGCTCTGTTACAATACGACGATTCTAGCTAGAATTGAACTAATTTTGAATGAAATTTTTGAAAATATGTATGTTGTACACCTCATTTTTCTGGGATTGTAGTTCAATTGGTCAGAGCACCGCCCTGTCAAGGCGGAAGCTGCGGGTTCGAGCCCCGTCAGTCCCGACCTAGAATCTGGTGAATCCATCAATTCATCTCTCTATTTTCTGTGAAGGGGGGGACACGAAGCAGAATCTAATTTCCAGTCTGGGATTCTTATTTCTTTTTTCTTTCCTTTATCGTTTTACATTTCTTATTGAACAAATACAATATGGCAATTTTAATTAATTTAAATTTAATTAGTACCGATTGATGAGGGAGAGACATATGTAGATTGGTACAATTGTTGGTAGCACTATAATGCAGGATTCCAAGAGATGGTGTTCTTGTCTGGATTTTTCGCTTGCTCCCGATCCATGGAATAGAATACCCATTTGTTTTCCTGGAGCACATACACAAATTGGGATTTTTTTATTATATTGTAGATAGAAAATGAACTTAACCTTAGTTACCCCGTCGGAATACTTTTAATCTAAAAAGTACCTCCCTTTCTAGCTCCGAGTTTGTATAACCCCAATTCCCAATTGGAAAAATCTATCTATTTCAGTCAAATTAAATTGCACACCGAATTTTGGAGATTCTATGTGTGTCCTAGTATCAATCCAAGGCAAAAAGATATTAAAAAAAGAAAGATCAAACAAAGATCTATCACTCTAAGTCTTAGCTTAGTAAAGGAATGAATAATCTCTTTTTATTCCTATTTCTTTGAATGGTCCTATCGAAGAAAGCTTCAAATATGGAATAGTAATTTTGTCGAAATAGTAATATTTCTTAGACTGGGACCGATCTTTATCAAACCTCTTTGTCTTCTAAGGAAATTAGATTATAAAAAACTGAGTTTCAAACTTAATTGCTTTGCTTCTTTTTTTTTTTTTCTTTTATTTCACTTCTACTATATGGATTGGTTTGTGACCAATCGAAGCGTAAGATGGGTCAGATGATACCTCATTATTTGATTTTATTTCTATAAAGAAAATGGGAGGGTATAGAAAAGAAACAAAGAATGAAAAATTCAACAGGATTCTTGATTGGATCAGGAATTCCATTCCGTATGTATAAAAGATCTTCATATGTTATACTATTAAATTCTCGACGATAAATAGATTTGATAGCTCAGATATTGTTATTCATAATATTAATCCGATTTAATATCATCGGTTTAATATCATCGGGATGAATTGCATCCCCTGGAATTTACAGGAGAAAGACTTAGAATCTCTATGGGATTAGATCCCGAGTTATTGTGAAGTAAAAAAAAAAAAACGATAAAATTATGGAAGTAAATATTCTCGCATTTATTGCTACTGCATTGTTCATTCTAATTCCTACTGCTTTTTTACTTATTATTTATGTAAAAACGGTCAGTCAAAATGATTAAAATTAAAATAAAGCTTGACTTGTCAGTTCTTATAATTAATTAATTAATGGAATAAATGAAAGGAGATTTAAATCCCACGTCTTGATTGAGATGAATGGATTAGAATCAACAGTATAGGAGATCTGATAGTATGGTAGAAAGTTTCCGATATTTCTTTCTACCATACTATCTATCGTATCATTGTATAAAGTTAGACTGTAAAAAAAATATAGGCTTTTTTATTATAGATCCATCTAAAATATGTATATTCATCCAGGTACACATAAATCACATATGTGTAATGTACATATAAGTACATATAAATGGAAGGAGCCCCTCAATTTTAGTCTAATTCTTTGCTACATCCATTTGATTTGTCGTGATTCCATCAATCCGATAATCGAATGTCCACTTTTACTCTTCGGAATAATTTTTTTTTTTCGAAAAATTTCATGTATATCCCTTTTACTTTGAAAATACGAACATGGGAATCATTGAAATTTTTGTTTAATTGAAAGGTTATTCTTCATATATTACTCTACTTTTACTGGTACTGAATTCCTGTAGAATTTGGAAATGGGAGTCTTTTTTATTAAAATTAAAAACGCCTTGCAGAATGATCTCTGAAACTATTGATACAGTTTGATTACTCAATTCAATTTTTAGTGACTCTAGAGTCCACTTCTTCCCCATACTACGAGTGAAAGGGAAAATGTAAAGACTACCATTAAAGCAGCCCAAGCAAGACTTACTATATCCATGTGAATTATGTCCCCTATCTCTATGAATATGAAGAAATTCTTCTATTAGTGATTATTGATCACTAATAATAATGGAATCAATGGCGCAGAGTCAAAAAGGGATTCTGACCGAAGGAAGACAATTGATAAACCAATCCAATAAATCACCCATACCAAGTTTTTATATGATTTCCGGTGAATTTGGGAAGCCTTAAGCTCAAGCAAGAGCACAGTTACTCTTTGGAATTATAAAACTGAAAGGAATGTTCGTAATGGAACACGTAGGAATAGTAAGCCCTATTGTTTTTTTTTTGATCTTCATAAGCGAAAGACATAAAAAAGACAATCAAGATAGATCAAAATATCTCAGATTTTTCTATCCCTTCTTTGCTCTAATCCTTACTTACTTTTCCCGATTGTTGCACAGAGACAGTCGGGAGACCACCCATTACATTCTACCTTTCCCTGGGGGTTACCGAAACTAAAAGTAAAAAAAAACTTTGATTTGATTCTACGAAAAGCCAATTATCCAATCCAATATTGAGTGAATGTCTGAGCATTCAGAGACTTTTGTGAGTCTGTATACAAAGTATCTTATGCCCTTTACACCACTACTAATTTAATTTGTTTGATTCCCCGTTTGACTATCTAACTCAAGACTCGGTCAGTAGACGCTACACTAGTAATGAAAGTCTTGATAGACTAGCCCTTCTATTATACTAAAACCCTTCCTTGAACCCTAGTCGTAAGGATTAACATTTTTTATAGATATAGAACCTCCCTATTTTGAGCACGTATCGGCCATTCTAGCCCTTTTCCCTTGCTTTTGATGGGCAAGAATTTGTCGATTTTTATACTACCAACAAAAGGATTTCTAGTTTTTATTGATCAGGCGACACCCGGATTTGAACTGGGGAAAAAGGGATTTGCAGTCCCCCGCCTTACCACTCGGCCATGCCGCCAAAACGGAAAAAAAAAAATAGATAGAACTATTCCATTTTTTGATTGGATTTGCATCTTGAATCCCGTTTTTCTTATCCCCTTTCTATTCTAATAAACCTAAAAGAAACCTCGCCCTTTTATTGGAACCGGTGGCTTCCTTTGAATTAATTGTAGAGTATCTCAAATTTCCAACTACACAACGCCAACCCTCCCTTTGCTTTCTATTGAAAGAGAGAATGTGGCTTTTCAGTTACAGAATCAAAAATGAAATGGAAATAGGAACCATTAACTATTGACTGTGCCTTCAGTTCTTGGATCTCAAATTGCGTTTGTTTCCTTAATGTTATAAGAAAAGTGAGTATTAAGAAAATTCAATTGATATGCAACTAATTAGTGTCAATTTCAACTATTTTCAAATAAAAAACTTTTCAATTACAATTATAACAACAATTATGTGTATATGTAAACCCCAGAACATCAATTTTTACACAGATATACCTAACACGCTCTCTTATTTATATATGTATATAAGCGAAATAAGGAGAATTAAGGAAGGGAAAAGGGAATTACCATGTTTCAATTTTTCATTGAATCTGTTGAATATCAAAAATCATTTAGGATATAGCACGTTTCATGTCATGTTGTCCCAAGTAGAACTTAGATAGGCGATATGCGCATAATCAGACCTGTGTGTTATTAATAAATACAACCCCTCTTGCGCACTACATTAGTATTCCGCGAATTTGACTAACATAACAAATGGGTCACAATGTCTCTCCTCTCTGCGAATCTTTTCTGTCTTTATCGCATTTATAGGGAAGAGATTAAAAATTCGGAGTCCCTTTACTTTTTTGGTATTCAATCAGAGTGTATTATCAGAATAATAGGTGAATTTTTGATCACTTTTTATATTGTATACAAGACTCCATAACATAAACCTAAGCGGCAGAATTTTTTTTTTTTTTTTTTTTTCAGGAATTTTTTATCAAGTCATTTCCATTTGTATTTGTTAGAAATTCGAATTTAAATTTTAAGTAGAAAATTTTTTTGATTTCTCTGCTCATATCATACCATATTTCATACATTACATATATGAAGTTGGGTAAAATTTCATGCGATTCCGTAAACAGAATCTATATTCCATCATTGCTAGATAAATCCATATGGTTCATGGAAGAATGAGCCAATGCATGGGATTTTTTCGATAAATGGGAAACTAAAATAAAGATGCTTCAAGATGTAAATGAGGGAATGTCTACAATACCTGGGTTTAGTCAGATACAATTTGAAGGATTTTGTAGATTCATTGATCAGGGCTTGACGGAAGAACTTTATAAGTTTCCAAAAATTGAAGATACAGATCAAGAAATTGAATTTCAATTATTTGTGGAAACATATCAATTGGTAGAACCTTTAATAAAAGAAAGAGATGCTGTGCGTGAATCGCTCACATATTGTTCTGAATTATATGTACCCGCGGGGTTAATTTGGAAAACGGGTAGGGATATGCAAGAACAAACCATATTTATTGGAAACATTCCTCTAATGAATTCCCTGGGAACCTTTATAGTAAATGGAATATACAGAATAGTGATCAATCAAATATTGCAAAGTCCCGGTATTTATTACCGTTCAGAATTGGACCATAGGGGAATTCCGGTCTATACCGGTACCATAATATCAGATTGGGGAGGAAGATCAGAATTAGAGATTGATAGAAAAGCAAGGATATGGGCGCGTGTGAGCAGGAAACAAAAAATATCTATTCTAGTTCCATCATCAGCTATGGGTTCGAATCTAAGAGAAATTATAGATAATGTATGCTACCCTGAAATTTTCTTGTCTTTTCCGAATGATAAGGAAAAAGAAAAAATTGGGTCAAAAGAAAATGCCATTTTGGAGTTTTATCAACAATTTGCTTGTGTGGGGGGGGATCCGGTGTTTTCTGAGTCCTTATGTAAGGAATTACAAAAGAAATTTTTTCAACAAAGATGTGAATTAGGAAAGATTGGGCGACGAAATATGAATCGGAGACTTAATCTTGATATACCTCAGCACATTACATTTTTGTTACCGCGGGATGTATTGGCAGCTGCGGATCACTTGATCGGAATGAAATTTGGAATGGGTACACTTGATGATCTGAATCACTTGAAAAATAAACGTATTCGTTCTGTAGCGGATCTTTTACAAGATCAATTCGGATTGGCTATGATTCGTTTAGAAAATGCGGTTCGGGGAACTATAGGTGGAGCGATTAGGCAAAAATGGATACCGACTCCTCATAATTTGGTAACTTCAACTGCATTAACAACCACTTATGAATCCTTTTTCGGCCTACACCCCTTATCTCAAGTTATGGATCAAACAAATCCATTGACACAAATAGTTCATGGGCGAAAATCAAGTTATTTGGGTCCTGGGGGGTTGACAGGGAGAACTGCGAGTTTTCGGATACGCGATATCCATCCTAGTCACTATGGGCGTATTTGCCCAATTGACACATCTGAAGGAATCAATGTTGGACTCATTGGATCTTTAGCAATTCATGCGAGGATTGGTCATTGGGGGTCTTTAGAAAGACCATTTTATGAAATTTCTGAAAGCTCAAAGGGGGTACGGGTGGTTTATTTATCACCAAGCATAGATGAATACTACATGG